AATTAATAATATATTTTCGTGGTACAACAGGTGTTTATTATCTATTTAATAAGGATTTTGTTCTTTAGAAAAATTCTGTACCCTAATACAAAATTTCTAATAAATAGAAAAAAAGTGGTTTTGTGCCAAAGTAAGAAGAAAGGAAAGAAGTAGTAGTAATAATAAGTATTTAAAAAGAAAGGTAAGTAACCATAATATACAATGAGGGTGAAGATTTGAGGATATGCAGTTGATCGCCGCCGCGCAGGGATACATTACTTATGAGAGGTATGTTATAGAGTATATAAGTAGGTACACGTAGAGAATGAATATGATGGTTGGAAAAGAAGAATTGAAAGAAAATAGAGAATGTTTACCTATAAGGGCTTATATCCAAAACGAGAGACGCTGGGATGATTGATGTAGGTATAGGGACATATAACTAGTAATATACAATAGAGGTAGGTATTTATCTTATGTAAGGTATTGAATATATAAGGACAAGATAGACTTATGAGTAAAAAGTAATCGTTGAGAGAATAGTCATAATAAGTGATTTGTGGACTAGAGAGAAGATATGGTGAGTTTAGCCATGGCTCCTTAATTAAAACCCCCCAGATAAAGCTAAATAGGAGGGAGAGATAGAGGGAACCGATATATAAGTATTTAGGTGTATGTGAGGTTACATAGTAGATAAGAGATAGAAGTAGTTATAGTTATAGAAGCATTAATATTTCAATAAATATTTAAAGGGGGGACCCAGGTATTCAAGATAGAAGGTCAAGGACATATAGGAAGGCGGGGCGGGGGCCAACACTTCTGTTCCATTAATTATATTCTTAAAATAAAGTTTGATTCTTTCTTTTTGATTTAGATTTTGAATTTTATTATATGTATGGTTTTCCTAAATTTTCTAAATGATTCTATTTCAGTATATAACTTTGGTTTTTATTGAGAGATAAAACCAGGATTTTAATTAATAACTGACAAAAATTGTGCCAGCCGTCGCGGTTATACAATTAGTTAAATTAAATCTTTTTGGTTAAATATTTACTTTATTACTTTATAATTAAAATTTATATTTTTAGGTGAAATTTTTTTATAATAATTATTTATAGGTTAGGGAAGAATATGTGAAAATCATTAAAAAACTAGGATTAGATACCCTATTATATTGATAGTAAATTAACCTTAATATTAATAGTTATGATCTTTAAATTAGAAGAATTTGGCGGTTATTTAATCTTTCTAGAGGAACCTGTTCTGTAATTGATAATCCACGATTGATTTCACTTTAATTTTGCTTATATATCGCTGTCATCGAATGTTTTAAAAGAATAATTTTCTTTAATTTTTATGAATATAATGTTAGGTCAAGATGTAGCTATATTAAAGAAGAAATGGGTTACATTAATTTTATTTATGGAAAAGTATTTGAAATTTTACTTTGAAATTGGATTTAGGTGTAATTTTTACAAAATTATAATTTTGATTTTAGTTCTAAATAATGTACACATCGCCCGTCACTCCCATTATGAGTTGGGATAAGTCGTAACAAAGTAGGCCTACCGGAAGGTGGGCCTGGTCAGTTCAAGCTGTATTCATTTAGTGAACTTATTATTTACATTAATAAATTTGTTGTGCAATTCAACACTGCTTGATCAGTTTAATTTTATTATAATTATTTGAATTTATTTTTAATAAAATTATTTTTATTCTAAGTATTTATAGAAAAGATATTTTTTAATTTTTTAACTGTAAAGGTTATTTTATTTTGTCAATAAAGTATTTTTTATTTAGAGTACCTTTTGCATCAGGGTTTATTAAAATAGATAAATTATTTTTTTTTCTCGAAGTCTTAAGATTTAATAATATATGTTTTTCCTTGTTTCAAAATGGTTTATAATATATTTTTAGAGGTTATATGCTTTTCATTTAAGATAATATCTAGTTTTTTAATAAATGAATTTAATTCAGGGTTATTTAGCTTTATTTTAATTTTATTACTAAAAGTTATATATCCTAATATCTCTGGGGATAATCTCAGATTTATTTTTAAAAGATTGATTTTTAAGATTATTTTTAGGATCAAAAATTTCCATATATATTTTGTTATAATTATTTTTCTTTAATTGAGATTTTTTTTTCTTTAATTTTTTATTAAAATTTTTTAAAAACTTGGTTTTTTATTAAAAATGATAAAATTAGTAATTTTGTAAATTTAGTAATTGGAACTCGGCAATTATTATTTTCACCTGTTTAACAAAAACATGGTCTTTTGTATTTTGTATAAGATCGGACCTGCCCATTGATTGATATTAAAAGGCTGCGGTATTTTAACTGTACGAAGGTAGCATAATCATTTGTCTTTTAATTGAAGGCTCGTATGAATGGTTTGATGAAATATAGACTTTCTTTTATTAATTTAATTGAATTTAATTTTTTAGTTAAAAAGCTAAAATTTTTTTATAGGACGAGAAGACCCTATAGAAGTTTACTATCTGTTTAATTTTTAATTTTTTGTTTATAAAATTATCTTTTATTATATATAGTTTTGTTGGGGTGACATTAAAATTTATATAACTTTTAATTTTTATTTCATTAATTTATGTTTTTTTTGATCCAGAATTTTTGATTAAAAGATTAACTTACCTTAGGGATAACAGCGTAATTTTTTTGGAGAGTTCTTATCGATAAAAAAGTTTGCGACCTCGATGTTGAATTAAGATTAGAAATGGGTGTAAAATTTCATTTTTCTTGGTCTGTTCGACCATTAAATTCTTACATGATTTGAGTTCAGACCGGTGTGAGCCAGGTCGGTTTCTATCCTTATTTTTTTTTGTGAGTTAGTACGAAAGGACCATTTACAATAATTAAATTATTAATTTTGATTAATATTAACTGTCTTGGCAGATTAGTGCTATAAATTTAGAATTTATATATGTAATATACTTTACAGATAGTAATTAGATTTATTATTTTTATTTTCCTTTTAATTATAATTTTGCTTTCTGTGGCTTTTGTTACACTTTTGGAACGTAAGATTTTAGGTTATATTCAGATTCGTAAAGGTCCTAATAAAGTGGGGTTTATAGGTTTATTACAACCATTTAGTGATGGCTTAAAATTATTTTTTAGGGAACAAACTTATCTTTATATATCAAATTTTATTATTTATTATTTTTCTCCGGTTTTTATATTAATACTTTCATTTTGTTTGTGAATGTTATTTCCCTTTTTAATTAATGTCTATACTTTCAATTTGGGATTTTTATTTTTTTTGTGCTGTACTAGTTTAGGGGTTTATGGTGTCTTAATATGTGGTTGATCTTCAAATTCAAATTATTCATTATTAGGTTCTTTACGTTCTATGGCTCAAACTATTTCTTATGAAGTAAGAATGTCTATAATTTTGCTATGTTTAATTATTATAGTTTTTGATTTTGATTTTTTATCTTTTATATATTTTCAGCAGTATATTTGATTTTTATTTTTTTCTTTCCCTTTATTTTTCTGCTGAATTGCTTCCTTTTTAGCTGAAGTAAATCGTTCTCCATTTGATTTTGCTGAAGGGGAGTCAGAGTTAGTTTCTGGATTTAATGTTGAATATAGAAGAGGAGGTTTTGCTTTTATTTTTTTATCAGAATATATAAATATTATTTTTATAAGTATATTAACTGTCATTTTTTTTTTAGGTTGTAATTTATTTTCTTTTACTTTTTTTTTAAAAATAGTATCCTTGATTTGTTTAGTTATTTGGGTTCGCGGTACTTTGCCCCGATTCCGTTATGATAAATTAATATATTTAACTTGAAGGGTCTTTTTGCCTATTTCTTTAAATTACTTTATTTTTTTTATGGGTTGTATTATGTTTATTTTTGAGTTTTTATAATCATTATTTTAAGTTAAGTTGATAGATGAATTTAACATCTATTTTATATTTTCAAAATATACGCTTTTCTAAAGCTTAGTCAACTAATCGGTTAATTTATCTCAAGTTTTTAATATAATAGGGTTAATTAAGAAATAAAGAAAGTATATTACAGTAATAATTTGTCCTGTTGTGATAAAGGGTTCTTCTGCTGGTCGTGCTCCGATTCATGTTAATAGAATAATTAGGGTTAAAAATGATCAGAATATTATTTGGTTTACTGGGTAAAATTTATTTCTTTGAAATTTATTTTTTGAAGATAGAGGAATAACTATTAATATTATAATAGATAAAATTATAGCTATTACTCCACCTAGTTTATTAGGAATAGATCGTAGAATTGCATAAGCAAATAGAAAATATCATTCAGGTTGAATATGAATAGGAGTTACTAGGGGATTGGCTGGAATAAAATTTTCTGGATCCCCCAATAATCGTGGTTCTAATAAATTTAGTATCAAAAATAAATATAGGGCAATAATTATTCCTATAATGTCTTTAATAGAGAAATAAGGGTGAAACGGTATTTTATCATAATTTCTATTAATTCCTGTTGGGTTATTAGACCCTGTTTGGTGCAAAAATAATAAATGAATTATTGTAAATGCAGCTAAGATGAAAGGTAATAGAAAGTGTAGTGTAAAGAATCGTGTAAGGGTTGCATTATCAATAGAGAATCCCCCTCAGAGTCATTTTACAATCTCATTTCCTAAATAGGGAATAGCTGATATTAAATTGGTAATAACTGTGGCTCCTCAGAATGATATTTGTCCTCAAGGTAGGACATATCCCAAGAAGGCAGTTGCTATAATAATAAATAGTATAACAACTCCAGTTGTTCAAGTTAATAAAAGTTTATATGATCCATAATATATACCTCGACCAATATGAAGATATAAACAAATGAAAAATATTGATGCCCCGTTAGCGTGCATGTTTCGTAACAGTCATCCTCTATTAACATCTCGACAAATATGAATAACACTATTAAATGCTAAATTAATGTCATCAGTATAATGTATGGCTAGAAATAGCCCTGTAAGAATTTGAATAATTAAACATATCCCTAGAAGTGATCCAAAATTTCATCAAATTGAAATTGATGAGGGTGAAGGTAAATCAAAAAGTGATGAATTTATAATTTTAATTAATGGATGGCTTTTCCGTATAGGTTTTTTCATAGCTTTTTTTCCGTATTGGCCCTTCAAATATATTGGTAATAAAAATTACATAAATTATTGTAATAAGAAGATATGAGGCTAGTAAAATTGTAATAATTGAGGTTTTTCTATTAAATAGTTTTATTATGGATATATTGTTTTGATTTTCAATAAAATATATATTTGGGGGGGTTATATTATCTATCTCATTATTAATTAATAAATTTCTTATAATAAATGTAATTACTATTAATAATAGAATTTTCATAGAAAATTTTATAATTTCATTTGAGGCGATTCTTGCTATATATATAAATAATACTAATATTCCTCCTAGCATAACTAATACTAAAATATAGGAATATCATCTGTATTTAATTATTATATTTATTATAATAGCAGTTAATATTGTTAATAAAATAATTCTAAATCCTATACTTAGGGGGTGTTTTATTATAATTATTGAAGTGGATAAGGTTATAATAATTGTAATAATTATTTTCATTTTCAGCAAGTATTTTAATTAAAATATTAATTTTGGGGATTAAAGATGAGATTTATTTTTCTTTGCTGAAGTTTTAAAGTTATTTACTATCTATGATTTACAAGATCATTATTTTTTTTAAACTATTAAAACTTATTTTATTAAATTCTTTTATTATATGATATATGTTTTTTATAGGTTTAATTGTTTTTTGTTCTTTACGTAAATATTTATTGTTAACTTTATTAAGTTTAGAATATTTAGTAGTTGTGGTATTTTTAGGGTTTTTTATTTTTTTAATAAATTATTCAGGAGAATACTATTTTATTATCATTTTTTTAACCTTTTCGGTGTGTGAGGGGGTTTTAGGTCTTTCTATTTTAGTTTCTATGATTCGTTGTCATGGTAATGACAATTTAATAAATATATCCAGCTTGATATGATAAAATTTTTTTTTCTTTTTATATTTTTAATCCCTCTATGTTTTTTAGAAAGTTGAATAATTTTATTAAGAAGAGTCTTGTTTTTTATAATTTTATTAATCAATACAGGTTTGTTCTTACAATTTTTTTCTTCTAGAAGATACGGTTTTATGTCTGATGTTCTTTCTTTTTCTTTAATTTATTTAAGAATTTGAATTTCTATATTAATAATTTTAGCTAGCTATAATGTTTTGGGTAGAAAAGGACAGTCTACCTTTTGCCTTTTAATTATTATTTTAATAATATTTTTGGTATTAACATTTTCAACCTCTAATATTTTTATGTTTTATATTTTTTTTGAGTCAAGATTAATTCCTACTTTATTGTTAATTTTTGGTTGGGGGTACCAACCTGAACGACTATCTTCAGGGTTTTATCTTTTATTTTATACTTTATTTGGTTCTTTACCACTTTTGTTGGGAATTTTTTATATCTATAATTCTTGTAATACTATGTTTTTTAATTTAATCTTATTAGATTATAATTTTTATCTTTATCTTTCTATGATTATAGCCTTTTTAATTAAAATACCAATAATTTTTTTTCACTTTTGATTACCTAAAGCTCATGTAGAAGCACCTATTTCAGGTTCTATAATTTTAGCGGGAGTTCTTTTAAAATTAGGGGGTTACGGTTTAATACGGGTTTTAAGATTTTTTAACGGGGATTTCTTATCAAATAATATATTTTTTATTAGACTAAGTTTATTTGGTATAGTAATAATTGGTTTTGTGTGTATGTTTCAAGTAGATATAAAATCTTTAATTGCTTATTCTTCTGTTAGACATATGTCTTTAGTAATTTGTGGTATTTTTACTATAAATTACTTAGGAATATTAGGTTCTTTAATTTTAATAATTGGCCATGGTCTGTGTTCTTCCGGTTTATTTTGTTTAGCTAATATTATTTATGAGCGTTCTAATAGTCGGAGATTTTATTTTAATAAGGGTATAATTACTTTAATACCTTCATTATCCTTCTTTTGATTTATGTTTTGCGCCAATAATATGGCCAGACCCCCCTCTTTAAATTTGCTAGGTGAAATCGTTATCATTAATAGTTTAATAAGATGATCTACATATAGATTTATCTTTTTATTTATCGGTTCTTTTTTAAGATGTTGTTATAGAATTTATCTATATTCAAATACTCAGCATGGTTATCTTTATAGAGGGTTAAAAAATTTTATTTCAGTTAATGTTCGAGAATTTATGTTATTGTTCTTCCATTGATTTCCATTAAATCTTTTAATTTTAAAAATTGATATTTTTATAGTTTGATTATGTTTGAATAGTTTAATAAGAATAATAATTTGTGGTGTTATAGGTATAATATTTATTTCAGACCTTGAAAAATGTTTCATTATATATATTAAGATCCTTTTTTTTATTTACCCTGGGCTCTTTAATAATTTTGTTGGGACTAAATTTTCTTTATTATGATATAGTTTATATATTGGATTGGGAGTTTATTACCTTAAATAGAATACTTATTACTTTAACTTTAATTTTTGATTGAATATCAATATTTTTTTGTGGTTGCGTATTTTTTATTTCATCAATAGTTGTTTTATATAGCCATAGATATATATTTGATGATGAAAATAAGGTACGTTTTTTATACTTAGTTTTAATATTTATTTTTTCTATATTTATAATAATTATAAGACCTAACTTAATTAGAATTTTGTTAGGTTGGGATGGCTTAGGTTTAGTCTCATACTGTTTAGTAATTTATTTTCAAAATTTTAAGTCTTTTAGAGCTGGTATATTAACTATTTTAACTAATCGTATTGGAGATGTGGCTATTTTGTTGTCTATTGCTTGAATAATAAATTTTGGTAGATGGCATTTTTTTTATTACTTAAATATCTTTGAAAATTGATTAATTTATTTAATATTCTTATTGGTCCTGGCCGGTTTTACCAAGAGAGCTCAAATTCCATTTTCTTCTTGATTACCAGCAGCAATGGCTGCTCCTACCCCTGTTTCTGCTTTAGTTCATTCTTCTACATTAGTCACAGCGGGGGTTTATTTACTTATTCGTTTTAGAGATTTATTATATATATTTAATTGTAGTTATGTTTTGGTTCTATCAATAATAACTATATTTATATCTGGGTTGGGGGCAAATTTTGAATTTGACTTAAAGAAAATTATTGCCTTATCTACCTTAAGACAATTAGGCTTAATGATAACAATTTTATTTATAGGTTATCCATATTTATCTTATTTTCACTTATTAACCCATGCTTTTTTTAAAGCTCTATTATTTTTGTGTGCAGGTTTAATTATCCATGTGATGAATAATACCCAAGATATTCGTTTTATGGGGGGCCTAACTAATCAATTACCTTTTACTATTACTTGTTTTAGAATTTCTAATTTATCTTTATGTGGTTTTCCTTATTTAGCTGGGTTTTATTCTAAGGATTTAATTTTAGAAGTAATAACTTTTAATGGCTCTAATATATTTATTTACTTCATTATATATATTTCTGTGGGCTTAACAGTTTCATATAGTATACGCTTAATCTATTATACTATAATTATAAATCCTAATTCTTATTCAACCCAAAGATTTAGAGAAGATAAGTTTATAAATTTATCAATATTATTTTTAGTAATTATATCTATCGTAAGAGGTAGAATACTAAGATGACTAATTTTTTCTACACCAATTTTTTTAGTAATTCCATTTTTTATAAAAATTTTTGCATTAATTATAATTTTATTTGGAATATTTTTAGGTTATGAGTTGTCCATTTTTTATTATAATATTGATTCTTATTATATAGTTACACATAAATTATCATCTTTTTTAGGTAGAATATGGTTTATACCTCCTTTTAGAACTTACTTCTTGAGAGGGGGGTTCTTAAATTATTCATTTTTAATTACTAAAAATTTAGAAATTGGTTGGGGGGAATTCATTTTTTCAAAAATGTCTTTTACTTATATAGTTATTTTAAGTAAGTTTACACAGTTTTATTATTATAATAATTTAAAGATTTTCATAATTTCTTTTTTCTTATTTATTTTTATATTTATACTTTATTAGTTTAAATAGCTTAAAGTTAAAGCATAATATTGAAGATATTAGGATAAGTTTATACTTTTTAAACATTAATTATATTAATATTTACTTATTAATAATCTTATTTATTAGGATTAATTTTCTCAAAATTAACTTTTTACCTCCCAGGTAATTTTGAGAAAATTAGTTAATTATTATTATAATAATTTAAAGATTTTCATAATTTCTTTTTTCTTATTTATTTTTATATTTATACTTTATTAGTTTAAATAGCTTAAAGTTAAAGCATAATATTGAAGATATTAGGATAAGTTTATACTTTTTAAACATTTAAAGAAAAATACTTTTCATCTTTTTATTGAAAATAAAATGTTTTTTTAAACTATCTAAATTAAGAGAAAAACGGATTTTAACCGCTTTAAAAGATAGTTAGCGGCTTCTTTTAGCTACAGCATTCTCTTTTAACTAGATTTTAAATCAATAATTTCATTAACAGTGAAATACCTCTATTTTGGTTTTAGTTAAAAGTATGGAGCTTAGCTCTATTTTTAGGTCGAAACTAAATGTAATTTTTACTTCTTTACTTTGAGGAAAATTCATACTAGAATAATTTTTAATTGCAAATTAAATGTTATAATTAACTATTACCCCAATTTCTTCATTCAAGAATTCCGTTGTTTCATTCATGATATAACCCAATAATAAGAATAATAATGAATGTGCTTGTAGATATAAATCATAAGGTTATTCTACTTATCTGAGTAATTTTAATTGTGGGTAGAATAATAATGATTTCTACATCAAAGATTAGGAAGATAATAGCAATTATAAAAAATTGTATCGAGAATGGTATTCGGGCTGATCTTTTGGGGTCAAAACCACATTCGAAAGGTGTTATTTTTTCTCGATTATTTTTTCTTTTTTTTGAGATAATTGCGCATAATATTATAATTATTATTCTGATTATTAGTCTTATTATAATAGTTAATATAGTTAATATGATTATTTTTTCTCTAATGAGGCCTTTTGATTGGAAGTCAAATATACTTTATATACTAAAAAAATAGCTACCTCATCAATAAATAGAAATATATAAAAATAATCAAACTACGTCAACGAAGTGTCAGTATCATGCGGCTGCCTCAAATCCAAAATGGTGCTGGTTAGAAAAATGAAATTTTATGGTTCGTACAAGGCAAACTATCAAGAATGTGGTGCCAATAATTACGTGGATTCCATGAAATCCTGTTGCTATAAAGAAGCACGATCCGTATACTGAATCTCTAATTGTGAATGGGGACTCTAAGTATTCATATGCTTGCAGAATAGAAAAGTAAATCCCCAACGTGACTGTTAAGAATAAACCCCTAACTGTTTGATTATGATTTTTATTTATAATACTATGGTGTGCTCATGTAATGGTGATTCCTGATGATAATAAAATTGTTGTGTTTAGTAAGGGAATGTCTATAGGATTGAAAGTTTTGATTCCTTTGGGAGGCCAGGTTATACCAATTTCGATTGTAGGGGCTAGTCTTCTATGGAAAAAAGCTCAAAAAAAAGATACAAAAAAGAAAATTTCTGAAACAATAAATAAGATTATCCCTCATTTTAATCCATTTGTTACTATAATAGTATGTTTCCCTTGATATGTTCCTTCTCGAATAATATCACGTCATCATTGGATTATAGTTAATATAAGGATAACAATTCCGATTATTATTAAGGTAGGATTTTTTATATGGAATCATATTACTATTCCTGAAGTTAATGTTATAGCTCCAATTGAGCCTGTTAGCGGTCAAGGTCTAGGGTCAACTAAGTGGAATGGATGATTTTGTTTTTTCATAATTAACTTCACTTGAATATAGGGTAGTAAGAATAGAAAACACATAAGCTTGAATGATAGCTACAGCTGTTTCAAATATTATCAGAGAAATTTGAACAGTTATTAATATTATAATTACAATAGTTCTAGCATTTGTTGTATTGTTTCCTAGAAGTCTTATTAGTAAGTGTCCTGCAATTATATTTGCTGTTAAGCGAACGGCTAGTGATCCTGGCCGGATAATATTTCTAATAGTTTCAATACATACTATAAAAGGTATTAGAATACCCGGTGTCCCAGCGGGAATTAAGTGTGTAAATATATGCTGAGTCTTTTTAATTCATCCAAATAATATAATAGATAGTCATAGTGGTAAAGATATTGCTAGGGAGCAGACAAGGTGTCTGGTTCTAGTAAAGATATAAGGTAATAATCCTAATATATTGTTAACTAAAATAAATATAAAGATTGATGTTATTATTAATGTTAATCCGTTGCTCTTATTTAATAAGGTTTTAAATTCTAAATGAAGTCTTGTGTAAATAATTTGAATTATTTTTGTATATCGGGATTTTATTATTCAATATGAATATGGAAATATAATGAAGATAATGATTGTTCTTAATCAATTTATTGAATAATTTATTGAAGTTGAGGGGTCAAATGTTGAAAATAAGTTTGTTATCATTTTCAATTAATAAATTTTATGTTTTTTTTTTGTTTTATACTTTTGGTAATATAGTTTTTATTAAAATATATTAAGGCATTAACTATAATGATACAAACTGTAAATATAATTATTAGTGAAAATCAAGATAAGGGTGCTATTTGGGGTATAGAAAAATATCTAATATTGATTTTTTAAACTTGACAAGTTTATGTTTTTTATAAACTAATTTTTCCATTAAGAGTATTCGTAATTTACTATGTATTGGTTTAAGAGACCATTGCTTAACTTTCAGCCACTTAATGAATTATTTTTTAGTCATTCGATGAATTGTTCGGTTGTTACAGCTTCAATTGTGATAGGTATAAATCTGTGGTTTGCTCCACAAATTTCAGAGCATTGTCCATATATAATTCCTGGTCGGTTGATAAAGATTGACCCTTGATTTAGACGTCCGGGAATGGCGTCAATTTTGATTCCTAAACATGGAATGGTTCATGAATGTAAAACATCTGTTGCAGTTACTAGAATACGAATTTGGTTATTTATAGGAAGTACAATTCGATTATCTGTTTCAAGTAAACGAAATTCGTTTTCTATAATTTCATTTGAGGGCTTTATATAAGATTCAAATTCTGTGTTTTTAAAGTCTGAGTATTCATAACTTCAGTATCATTGGTGACCAATTGCTTTAATAGTAACTGTAGGATTTTTAATTTCGTCTATTATGTATAAAATTCGAAGTGAAGGTAGGGCAATTAATAAAAGAATTATTGCAGGAATTACTGTTCAAATAATTTCAATTATTTGATTTTCAAGAATGAATCGATTAATATTTTTGTTAAATAATATCTTTATTATCATTCAGGCAATTGCTATAGTAATAACAATTAAGATAATTATAGTGTTATCATGGAAGAATACTAATTGTTCTATTAGGGGAGAGTTTGGGTCCTGAAAATTAATTTGAGATCATGTAGCTATTTCTAATAAAAGAAAATTCTTTATAAATGAATCTTAAGCTCATTGCATATGTTCTGCCATATTAGAAGTTAAAGGCAATAGGTATTTCATTATAAGAGTGTTCAGCTGGAGGGTAATTTTGTAATCATTCAATGCTTGAATTTAAATTAAAAATGAATAAAGCCTTTCGTTTGGAAATTATGCTTTCTCATAGAATGAAAATAAATATCATTGTTCCTATAATTGATATAGTTGACCCAATTGAAGAAACGATATTTCATGATATATATATGTCTGGATAATCAGAATACCGTCGAGGTATTCCACTTATTCCTAAAAAATGTTGTGGGAAAAATGTTATATTAACACCAATAAATATTGTAATAAATTGAGTTTTTAATCATTTGGGATTTATAGTTATTCCTGTAAATAGAGGATATCATTGAATAAATCCTGCTATGATGGCGAATACTGCTCCTATTGAAAGTACATAGTGGAAGTGTGCAACAACATAATATGTATCATGTAAAATAATGTCAATTGAAGAGTTTGCTAGAACAATACCAGTTAATCCCCCAATTGTAAATAAAAATACAAATCCTAGTGTTCATAGTGTTGAGGGAGAATAATTAATTATAGAACCATGAATAGTAGCTAATCATCTAAAAATTTTAATTCCGGTTGGGATAGCAATAATTATTGTAGCTGAGGTGAAATAAGCTCGGGTATCAACATCTATTCCTACAGTGAATATGTGGTGAGCTCATACAATGAAACCAAGTAAGCCAATGGCTAATATTGCATAAATTATTCCTGTTGATCCAAAAGCATTGCTTTTTCCTCTTTCTTGTCTAATGATATGTGAGATAATACCAAATCCGGGTAAAATAAGAATGTATACTTCAGGATGTCCAAAAAATCAAAATAGGTGCTGGTATAGTACTGGATCCCCTCCACCGGCAGGGTCAAAGAATGATGTGTTTAGGTTTCGATCAGTTAATAGTATAGTGATTGCACCAGCTAATACTGGTAGAGATAATAATAAAAGTAGGGCTGTGATTCCTACTGATCATACAAATAGGGGAATTTTTTCTCTAGATATACCCTTTGTTCGTATATTAATAATAGTTGAAATAAAGTTTACAGCTCCAAGGATAGATGAAACACCAGCTAGATGTAGGGAGAAAATCGTTAGGTCAACTGAAGCGCCACTATGGCCCGTATTACTAGATAGTGGGGGGTAAACAGTTCATCCTGTTCCAGCTCCAGCATCTACTAGTCTTCTTACTAGTAATAATGTTAAAGATGGGGGTAGTAGTCAGAATCTTATATTATTTATACGTGGGAACGCTATATCTGGAGCACCAATTATTAGTGGTACTAATCAGTTTCCAAACCCCCCAATTATAATAGGTATTACTATGAAGAAAATTATAATAAATGCATGTGCTGTAACAATAACATTATAGATTTGGTCATTTCCAATAAATGAACCAGGTTGCCCTAGTTCGATTCGGATAATTCATCTTATTGATATTCCGATCATTCCAGATCATATTCCTAATATGAAATATAAAGTTCCAATGTCTTTATGGTTAGTAGAGTATATTCATTTGTTCAATTTTACTTCTGTTCCAGAAATTAGTTTTTTAATAAAAGATAAAGTGTCCGATGTTTTAGGTTGTAAATTGTAAATTTATATAAGAATTGATAATTCCTTTATCAGGTTTTATAGTCAATATATGATATTAGACTGCAATTCTAAAGTAGTAATTTTACTAAAACCTATAAAATTTAATTTATATTTTTAACTTTGAAGGTTAATAGTTTGTTTAACTTAAGGGTTTAAATTATATTAATAATTGTTGTTACTGGTAATATTATATTAATAATTATAGTTAAAACTAAGTTTCTTTTTGTATTTTTATTGTTAATATTTCATTTATTTAAGATATTATTTGTTATAATTGTTGGTGAGATTATTCGTAAATAATAAAATAGTGTGATTATAGATGATATTATTAAGATTAATAATACTATAATTGAGTTAGTATTAATTAATGCTTGAATTACAAGTCATTTAGGTAAAAACCCGATAAAAGGAGGTAATCCTCCTAGTCTTAATATTAATATAATTATGTTGATTTTTTCTATATTTGTTTTTATATTTATATTTATTTGATTAATGTAAATAATTGAATTTTTGCTTAGAACTGATGTTAGTATTATAATAATAATTGAGTAGAATATAAGATATTTTATTCATATTTCATTATCATATTTTATACAAATAATTATTCATCCTAAGTGATTAACGGATGAAAATGCAAGTATTTTTTTAATGGAAGTTTGGTTAATTCCTCCGATTGCACCAGTTATTGCTCTAATAATAGAACAAGTTATAATAATAAAATTATTATTTATGGTATTTCTTAAAATAAAGATTGGTGCAATTTTTTGTCATGTTATTAATAAAATACAGTTATTTCATCTCATTTTAGCTATAATGTTGATGAATCATATATGTATTGGGGCTGCGCCAATTTTTATTAGTATACTTATAGTAATAATTGTTATACACGTATTATGAGATAACTCTTCATTAATTAAGATTATAGGATTTATAATAATTATAAAGATAAAAATAATTGATCTTATTCTTTGGACCAAAAAATAAGTTATCTTTGATTCAGGTGAGTAATAATCTTTTCTTTTCTCTATTAATGGAATAAATGATATTATATTAATTTCTAGCCCTATTCATGTTCTAAATCAGTTTTCTGATCTAATAACTATTAAGGTAGAAAGTATTAAAGTAGCCATTATGATAAATTTAGTAGAAATTTTAATTATTAGAAAGAAGAATTATATTCTATTTTCAGGGTATGAACCTAAAAGCTTAAATTTAGCTTATCTTTCTATGTCTAAGTGTATAGATGCACTTTGAGTTTTGATCTCAAGAGGTTAGTTTAATTCTAAAAGACATAATAAGAGTAAAAAATTACATTATCTATTCTATCAAAATAGCCCTTTAGTCAGGCATCTTATT